CTTTGCTATCAAAATATCCAATATTTCGAAAAAATTTCACTGATTACCCATAGTCAGGAATAGAATGATTGAGGGAAAGATATTACGATGATAAAAAAAAATGACTGGCAAAAGATAAATTGGCTAGTTCTCATTATTTAATTAAGAAATCCAATTGTTGGTCATTAAAGAATACAAAAGAAAGAATTCAAAATTTACAAGATACGATCTATCTGGATCTAAAGTGTCAATTCCAACAAATATTGAACTAAAAAAAAATTCTTGATTTCGAAATGGTTTGCCATCTGAGATGAATCTATTATTTCGATTTGTTATTTGTTATCGAATTGCATGGGTTTGCATACGCATAAAGACCATAAAAAGAGTTTCGTTTTATGGTTCTTTCATATACGTTTTCTTTATTAATTGAATGAACGTTCTCTCAAAATACTTCAATTGGTACACGCAAGAAATAGGCTAATTCAGCAGCCTTTTGTTCCATTTCTCGTGGAGTCAAATTCTCATCAGTACGGGTCAAGGGAATGGACCCCTGGCCTCGGATGTCCATATAAAGAACACGACGAGCATAAATACCCTCTTTAACTTCTATTCTAACGGACTGAATATCTTTTATAAGGAATCGGAGGAATATGCGACGATTTTTTCCCGGAAATCCCCAACGAAAAATACAGACTATTCCTTCCTTTCTATCGAATCGATCATAACCACTACCTACATTCCAGGAAATTGTGCACCACAAATAAGAGCTAATAAAGAGACCCGCAATTCCGTAGAAAGACATCACGATTCCTTGTGGAAAAAAAACGATTTGCTGAGGCGTAAAAAAAGATATCAAATTTCTACCAAGATAACTGGAAGTTCCAACTAATAAGAAGCCTAATGAACCTAAAAAAAGGATAAAGGCCCAGCAGAAATTACTTATTTTTCGAGACCCCGTTATAAGTTCTATCCATATATGTTCTGATCGCCAAGTCATACTTTACCCGATTGCATTTTATTGGAATTGAGATAATACCCCAGAGAAATTTGACTTTACTTTTTTGTTTCCGAAGTAACTCTCATCAACTAGCACTAGTTTGAGGTGAACTAGCACTAGTTTGATGTCAACCTTTAGGAGTAATTCATCAAATTGGTTAAATCTAAAATAATAACATACTCTTTATTTAATACGATCCCACTATACATATCGATATACATATAGATTCACCGACTACATTTCAGCCATCCAGCGATCCTGATCTATTTGAAAATTGCTAGAATTAATATATCCATATATCATGTTTCTGCAGGCATAAGAGTTTTTTCCTTTATGTTCGGTGGAAATCACATGTTATACTATATTTCAATAAATAGATATCCGTGTTATGATACAAGTTCACGTTTTCAAAAAAAAAATGGATGAGATTGGGTCCCAGCGGATCTAAACAATCTTGTTTTTTTGAACATGAAGAAATAAAGAAGCCATTGCAATTGCCGGAAAGACTAGGCCTACTAACGGCACAAAAATAGATGGAAGGTTCAAATTTGTCATAGAAGGGGTACCTCAATTTACTATTTGTATCTGTTATTATGTTATTATATAAATAAAGATATCTTGTAATAATTATAATGAAATTAAGAATTTGAATTCTAATTAGATAATATTTATTATTAATAGAATTTGAAGAATTTGAAATTCTTAGTATAGATCTAAGTATCTATATATCTAATTCTAACTGAGTACGTATAATAAGTGCAAAGAATGTAGAACTGTAGAACTAAATAAAACTAAATAAATGGACTTATGTTGATAAAGGCTTCTTGATTCGTAATCAGGAATATAGGTCAAAAAAAGAGTTATCCTCAACTTCCGTTTTGATTCTTTCTACAATTAGATCTTCTATCACCAAAGAAAACGCCATTATTATCTTATTTACTTTGATTCCACTAAACTAACTACTTTTTTGCTACAAACACAAATAAAATAATTGAACTTAGTGCTCTACTTGATTTTGCTTTACTTTTGATTCAAAGGAAAAAAGGCGTGGAGCTTAAATAACTCACTCAGAACGCTTTTTAAAAGATTACGTGGTACAATTAGGTCGAATAAACCCTTCTGGAATAAGTATTCAGCTGCTTGTGAACCTTCGGGTACTGTTTTATTCAATGTTTGTTCAATTACTCTTTTACCTGCAAATGCAATGTAGGCATTGGGTTCGGCAATAATGATATCCCCCAACATACCAAAACTAGCTGTTACTCCACCAGTTGTCGGAGATGTAAGGATTGATACATAAAATAACTTTTTATTTAATTGATAATCATATAAAGCAGACGATATTTTAGCCATTTGCATCAAGCTCAAACTTCCTTCCTGCATGCGCGCCCCCCCAGAAGCACACACTATAATAAGAGGTAAAATTTGATTCGCAGCGTGTTCAATCAAACGGGTGATTTTCTCTCCGACTACGGATCCCATACTACCCCCCATAAACTGAAAATCCATAACCCCAATTGCTAC